ATAGTATATAGAATAATGTATAGATTTATACATTATACTTAGAATTATAAAAAATTGGATTATCAAAATAAATTTTCTAAGTAATTAGAAATTCGAAAGAAATATCAAATTCCTAAATGAATGTCGAATTCTAAATTAATAAATAAATGGATTTTTGATTTTAGTTTTGTTATTATAGGGTCGGGGTCTCTTCGCCCTAAGGAAAAAAAGAAAAAAAAAAAGAATCGAACGTTCGAGTATTCCAAATTATATCAAAAAATGATAGAAGAGGGGGCATATAAAATAGATATATATGTAGTATATATCTGTGTATATTGAATTGCGAATACAGAGATAATAGAATCATTTCTGATTCGACCAAATCTGGGTATCTGATATAGATGAAAGAAAATCAATCAAACAAATAGAAGGAAACTTTTTTCAATATGGGAATAGGTATCTAATAAATTCAACAGTTCTGGCATAATATAAATGAAAAAAAAAAATATACTAATGAGATTCCAATCTCAAAGAAAAAGGGGGGATATGGCGAAATTGGTAGACGCTACGGACTTAATTGGATTGAGCCTTGGTATGGAAACTTACCAAGTGAAAACTTTCAAATTCAGAGAAACCCAGGAATTCATAATGGGCAATCCTGAGCCAAATCCTGCTTTCCGAAAACAAAGAAAAGTTCAGAAAGCGAGAATAAAAAAAGGATAGGTGCAGAGACTCAATGGAAGATGTTCTAACAAATGGAGTTGACGACATTTCCTTTCATAGTAAGAAAGGAATCCGTCTATCAAAATTCCGGAAAGGATCAAGGAATTTCACTGGATTGATTAATGAAGACTCCAAACTTCTATTTGTAAATTTTCTATCATAAATCAAAAATGAAAGATGTGAATAAAATCAATTACAAGTTGAAGAAAAAATGGAATATTCATTGATCAAATCATTCACTCCATCATAGTCTGATAGTTCTTTTGAAGAACTGATTAATCAGACGAGAATAAAGATAGAGTCCCATTCTACATGTCAATACCGACACCAATGAAATTTTTAGTAAGAGGAAAATCCGTCGACTTTAGAAATCGTGAGGGTTCAAGTCCCTCTATCCCCAAAAGCCCATTTAATTCTCTAATTATTTATCCTATACCTTCTTTTTTAAATTCGTTATGCGTCTTATTCAGTCTATTCTTTCCCAGAAGGATCTGAGTGGAATTTTGCTTTTTCTTATCATATTATCATAATCACAAGTCTGGTTGAAATTTGTAGTTGAATATATATGACACATGTAGAGTTTTGTTTATATATGATAAACGTATAAATGAACATCTTATCTTTGAGTAAGGGATCCTCATATGAAAAATTAACAATACATAATTATTACTACTACTGAAATTGACAAAGTTTTATTTTTTTCGTATTTTTTTTTAGTTGACATAGACTCAAGTAATTTCATAAAATGAGGATGATGCGTCAAGAATGGTCGGGATAGCTCAGTTGGTAGAGCAGAGGACTGAAAATCCTCGTGTCACCAGTTCAAATCTGGTTCCCGGCACATGATTCATTTGTATAAGTATCTATTCCCAAAATTCATTAAAATAAAATGAATATGGGAATAGATACTTATTTATTAGTGGTCTAGATCATCATACATATTTATTTGGGTGTCCGGAGCTCTTTCGAGATGAATAAAGAATAGATCGATATTCTATGTATATAAACTCTGTAAATGACTGATTCGATTTTGTTTCGCTTTTTTCTGCGCTTCAAAAAGAATGTTCATATTTCAATAATATTCAAACAAATGGTTAAATTAGTTGGTTGAAAGACCAAAAAGTTTAATCTAGGGGAGTTCAGAGGTGGGAATAGTCAAAATTCATCTCAGATACATTACAAATAGAATCCGGCCCATTTCTTAGTATTTTCTTTGGTATTTCTATTTTCTTGATTTCTTTGATCGTACTTTTTTTTCGTAACCAGATAGAAATTTGATGTTGATGTGCATCTTACATAGTTAATGATGCAGAACTTTTTCATTTCATCCTATTGGCTTGACTCATCCGAAATAAGTATCGTTCAATTTTTAGGATCTCAATGAATCCTGTCTTATTTATGAATTTTGTTATATATCCTACCCATAATAAGAATAAGAGAGGAATGAGACCTCAATTATTCTGTCTGGTTTAACTTCAATTACTTTGTCTAATCTATAAGAGAATGTACAAATATTCAAGGAATGTCTGGGGTTGTAGAAGTGCGGATTACTTTTTTATTTTTATAATTTAGTGAGCATCTTGTATTTCATAAAAATTGGGGGCTATATAATCTTTACGCAAAGGCCATCCTATCCAACTTTCGGGCATTAAAATACGTTTAAGACGCGGATGATTATCATAAGAGATTCCTAACATATCATAAGATTCCCTTTCTTGAAAATCCGCACTTTTCCAAACCCAGAAAATAGAAGGAATTCTGGGATTTTTCCTTGGGGCAAAGACTTTTATGCATACCT